TTTTTGACATAGAAATGAAATCTAAAAAATAGATGGAAATAAATTGCGTCCAATAGGATTTGAACCTATACAAAAGGTTTAGAAGACCTCTGTCCTATCCATTAGACAATGGACGCTTTTCATTCCGACTTTTTTATTTCTAATTTTTTGCCTTTCCTATCTTGATATGATATCCTGCTCGTAAAAAAATTTTTGGATTGTATGTGAAAGAATTTCGGGAATAAAAAAGAGGTGTATTTACATTTATTCACATTAATGATATATGCGTTATTATCATAATAAATATATAGCTATAGCGGGTAGCGGGAATCGAACCCGCATCGTTAGCTTGGAAGGCTAGGGGTTATAGTCGACGTCAATTCATCATTTAAAATTTGAACGTCTCTAATTCAAAACCGAACATGAAACTTTGGTTTCATTCGGCTCCTTTATGGAAGATCGAGTCCCAGATCTAAGTCGTAAACGTAATACAAATAAAAAAATTAGAACCATAACATCTATGTCAGCTTTTCTGCCTGAATGCATCCAAAACAACTCGCTTTTTAGATGATCCCTCTAGAAGAGTGGAATTATAACAAATCCTTCTAGTTACTTCGTTCTTTATTTCTACTTGTGCGAATCCTGAGGAAAATAATTGTGTTTCCACCGAGCTGAAACAATATATAGATGGCTTTAGTAAACCAAAGTCATCGTTTAATTTTTATAGCTATTTTGCTCCAATCTCCCCTCTAAAAAAAAAATTGAAGATCTAGTTACGATTAGAAAAATACTTTGTGTATCTCCCTCCATGGATTCTTTACTCATACTCATTCAATTGGAAGTCTTTATCCAATTCAAAAAAAAAATTATGCTTCGCGATTCCCTAATCCAATTTTGGGAATTTATAATATTTATAATTGACCTTTGGATACAAATCACGAGAATGTATATTCTTCCTCAAATCGTTTATTGAGAGGTAAAGGATGAAATCCTTTCTAAGAAATAAAGTTTTTAATCGGAACGGAATATGAATAAAACCGAAAGACCCCTTAACTATTTCAGTTGTTAATAGAACGAATCACACTTTTACCACTAAACTATACCCGCTACAATGTGATTATTGTATATGAATGGATCATTTGTCGAACAAGATCATCGTACGTAATCAAGATAGGATCGGAACAAAATAATGAAATTAGAATGTTGACGTTTTTTTCGGGGAGAACTTGATGAGATAGGCAAAGGAAAGCCTATTGAAATAACAAGTTCTATCTTGGGTGAGTTATTTAGTGACAGGTGTGGTCCGAAAGAACCATTGAAGTCAGAACATAAAAAGAAATTGTGTAAGAATCCACAGCTCTATTTTATTCTTTTTTAGATTCTAAATCGAGAAAAGAAAAGTTGGAAAATAACATGAATAATAAGAAATGGCACTTATATCCTATATCGCCTATATCACAGGAATAAAAAAAAACCTATATTGTTGTTGATGCAATGTATTTTTGTTTTCAAATCAGATGAATAATTTCATGTATGATTCATTGGAACAAAACAATAAACGGCCTGGTCAGTACCTATCCAGGCCGGGGAATAAAAGAAGCTTTCATACGAAATCGAAAAAAAGGGGTATTCTTTATTTAATTTACTTTATTTTTTGCGGGTATTCCCGTTATCTAAATGTAATTTAATTGCTGAAAAACTTAAAAAATTTGTATCTTTTGTAGTGGTATCTATAATTGATTCTATAGTCTAGAATAAAGAAAGAAAAAGAAAGATTTTTTCTTTACTTCATGTGTATTTCTTTACTTCATGTGTAACATAGTAATTATCCTTTGTTTAATTGGGAGAGATGGCTGAGTGGACTAAAGCGTCGGATTGCTAATCCGTTGTACGAGTTATTCGTACCGAGGGTTCGAATCCCTCTCTTTCCGTTTATCTTTATTCTGATGACTTGAGATTTTATTTCGAATTTGAAATAAAATCTCAAGCACTTTTTTATCATAGCATAGTTAGATATCTAGAATAGATAAAATCATAATAAAATTCAGAAATCAAGCAAGAAAAAATCCCTTATTTTTTTATTCCTCACGTCCAGGATTACGTCCCGGATCATTAGATAGGAATCCGAAGATGAAGAGAGAAACAAAGAATATCACCACTGTGTAAACGAAGAGTTTGAGAGTAAGCATTACAAAATCTCCAAGATAAGATCATTTTTGGTAAAAAGGGAATAGATTATCCATTTTTATACCACATATTCCATTTTGACACCAAACCAAGAAATAAAGTGGTTTCTCTAAAAGAAAGGAAGTTTCATAAATTCATTTGTAATAAGACTAAGACAAGAAGACTCTTTCGGTATGAAAATTATCTTTTATGCGCACAACACAATTCAATTAGTTTTTTATTGTGGGGACCCTATACCTATATAGTATAGGGTCCTTGTTCACTGGAAGTAGAAGGTTAGAATGAGGAAGTGAGGTGATCTAGATTCATCGCGCTTATCCAAGAATTTCCATGTTTGAATTGAGGGTTCACAATGTAAGACTTATCTGATCTTATCAATTGATTGTTAGAATCTTTTTTTTTATTGAAAAAATCTTGAATGTTTTGTTTGTAGGACAGTATTAAAGATTTTATCGAAAACTGACAGCAGCTTGCCAAACAAAGGCTAAGAGAAAAAAGAACAAAGGTATGACTGGCATAACATCTACGATTGGATTGAAAAAAGCATAAGCCTCGGGCAATTTGGCAAAGAAAAAATGACTCGAATGAAGTAGAGAATTAAGATAGATACAGATCAAACTAAAGATATTAAGCATAACAAATGTTTTATTCTTGGAGATAATTGTATTTTGATTGAGTTATCGATATAAGGTAAAAATGAAGAAAGTTCAAATAGACCAAAAAATCCTTCTTTTTCTTTGACTAACCCAATAAAAAATACTTCTATTCTCAAACGAAAATAGAAGGAATCATATTTTCATACAATATCTTAATTGAATTCTATGTAATGATCAATAAATTCAGTTTTATTTTACAACTATACGTGTCAAATCTTAGTAACAATCTAATGGATTCCATGGATATTTGGGCGGGAATTGACGAACAACCAATACCTATATTAGTGTTTATTAGTGTTGAATAGAAATTTCAATGGGGCGTGGCCAAGTGGTAAGGCAACGGGTTTTGGTCCCGCGACTCGGAGGTTCGAATCCTTCCGTCCCAGAGCCGTCCAATTCATAAAGATTTTTTTGTTCTTTTAAAAATCTTCTCTTTAGTTTAAGAGTGTAATGTTTATTTATTTATTTAATAGTTCTAGTTCCTTGTTTATGATTTATATTATAATTATAATGACTCAGAAAAGAATCATATCTTTGACTTTCTTTCTCACAAACCAAATCTGAGTACCGATGACATACAGAATCTATTTGTGATCCTGGATAGGATAGGAATATGGATCAATGTATAATTTCTAATAAAAAAAAATAAAATAGGATGTTCAGTGGCATGTCTTGCTCAACTTCATATTGAAGTTAGTAACTTAGAAAAACTTTACGTCCTATATCTATTTATTTTATTTGAATTATCAATCCTGCATTCTGAATCGAAATGTGAAAGCCCCATATTCCTTATTTCTTTTATATTCTTATCTCTAAAGAAAATAGGGTACTAATTCTATCTTGATGCTGAATTCTAAACAGTAGGTAGGGGGCTTTGGTACTAATTTAATTGCTGGGATTAAGACTCCCAAAACAAGTTTGTTTTGGGTAAAAAAAAAATATGTATCTGTTTGTCTTTTCACTTATACAAGATTGTCCAGCATACCGTAAGAGGACCTTCCTTTTTTATTTAGGACTCATGAGACCCATAAAATTTGTCAGTAGATGGGAGTTAATCCGCAATGGGTGGTATAAATTTTAATATGGATGTCTGTCTTCCGGATCTTATTAACAAATTAACAAAAAAGAAAGTTCAATATGTAACAGATGTATTTTTTTTTTACCTAATTTTTTTGATTTCGCATTGGGTTCTAATTTAGAATTCTAAATCCATGTAACGATTGTATCAGAGGGTTGTTTTATACATTCTATTGACTTTACTTTATTACATCCATTACTTTGTTATCATTTTATTCTTTGTTTTTTTTTTATGTAGCTGGGTGAAATCATTGATGATTCAATTGGAAAATAAATTCAATAAATATATATTATGTTTATGATGATTTGTGTTTCCTTAATCAATAAGTCGGAACAACTTCGTAAGCATATCTTCGATATAGAAATTGAAAAGATTCAATTCTAACAAAATCCCCTTTTGGATTTGAAACTTTTGTTGAAATTGGAAAAACTATTTCGATCAAAAGTGTATCGCACGGGAATCAATCGTTCATATGATTCTTCGATAGTCAATAAATCACAAAAGGCCTTTTTGAAACGATTAAGGATCAAGTAATGTCTAAACCCAATGATTCAAAACAAAGATAAACGATCCCGGAAGAAGAAAACGCCATTTTAAATTGTCTCCACAATTTGAGCAGAAGCAGAATAAGTAATTAAAAATTTTGATTCTAAACGAGACAAAAAAATTGGTTAGAGACAGCTCAATAAATGAAATGCCATCAGGTTTTTTTTCCTTTGAACTCTTTGAGAATTGTCCAACTTGAGTTATAAATACGAATTATTTTTTCTTTTCGGTTTTTTCGGGAAGGAAGAATAAAAAACGACTAAAATCATTGTCATAGTTTAATTGAATTGGTTTGATGATTTTATGGATCTATTTGCTACTATATATACTATGACTATATATATAAATATATACTTTAAGTAGAGTATAATTATTAAATTTGAATCATTCTTTCTCAAGCCGTACGAGGAAAAAGCCTCCTATACGTTTCTAAGGGAGGAATTGTTCATCTATCCCAATGAGCTATCTATCGAATCGTTGCAATTGATGTTCGATCCCGAAGAGAAGGAAGAGATCTTCGGAAAGTGGGTTTTTACGATCCAATAAAGAATCAAACTTATTTAAACGTTCTCGCTATTCTATATTTACTTGAAAAGGGAGCTCAACCTACGGGAACCGTTCATTATATTTCAAAGAAGCCAGAGATACTTAAGGAACTTCGCGTTAATTACAAAAAATTAAAAAGAAAGAAGGGGTGCCCCTAGGCTAGCTTTGTGTCATTTTTTCTTCACTATTCCCCTCCTCCTTTCCCCATTTTTTTGTTCTATTCATATTGATTTTATATATCTAATATTCTAATCTAATATATATATATATAATAATATATAAATATAGTAAAGTAATATGAGATCATATGGGATAATATAATTATAAATGTACCTTTATGAATATTGAATAAACTCGAGATTTTATTCTTCCTTATTTCTTTTCTACATTTACACTTTTTTTTATTCTCTTTATATTCTCTATGTAGGTTATCTATGAAGTGCCAATCCAACAAAAGTCCTTATTATGGGATTCTTTGAATTTCTTTTCTCGACGCTCATATTGACAATAGTGTATTGATCAAATATAATTGATCATGGATAAATAGATCTATATTATCCACGACCTATAAGTTTTTCTTTTTTACTTAACTTCATGTAAGTGATGGGTTCTGTGGATTCGATTGACACAACACAAGAAGTCTCTTCTGAATAAAAAAAGGAAAAATAAATTTTTCCTTTTTTTTCCGATCGTATCTACACGTCATAATGAAATTTTTGGGTTGCTAACTCAACGGTAGAGTACTCGGCTTTTAAGTGCGGCTAGAATTTTTTACACATTTGGATGAAGCAACGGATTCGTCCATACCATTGGTAGAGTTTGTAAGACCACGACTGATCCTGAGAGGGAATGAATGGAAAAAACAGCATGTCGTATAAACGAATAACTCTAAGATAAGAGTACTTAATCCTTACGGGATCGGTACAAAATCTTGTTTGTATTCTTAGAGTTTTAATTCTTAGAGCGGTACAAAAAAACCAATTCATGCTTGGATCGAGTGAATAAATGGATAGAGCCGAAAAGCTCAAATTATAGGGAAACAAAAAAAGCAACGAGCTTCTGTTCTTAATTCGAATAATTACCCGATCTAATTATACGTTAGAAATATATTAGTCCCTGGTGCGGGAAAAGGTTATTTCATAACCTTAAAAGTGGAGAATCCACTTTTTTTATGAATCCTAACTATTAACTATATCCTTGAGTGGAGACGAATGTGTAGAAGAAACAGTATATTGAGAAACAAAATTTATTCTTAAAGTCAAAAGAGCGATCGGGTTGCAAAAATAAAGGATTTCTAACTATCTCGGTATTTTATAACGAACAAAACCCAATTGGATGGAAAAAGAGAGAATCCGTTGATTAATCATCTTCAAGGTATCTATTTTTTTTTTTACTATATGCCCGGATACCTTGTTTTGGCTGTATCGTACTATGTTTCGTATCATTTGATGGCCCAAGAAATCCCCATCTTTGGTTCAAATCTAATTTTAAATGGAGGAATTACAAGGATATTTAAAGATAAATAGATCTCGAGAACGAGACTTCCTATATCCACTTCTCTTTCAGGAATACATTTATGCACTTGCTCATGATCATGGGTTAAATAAATCGATTCCTTATGAGCCTATGGAAAATTTAGGTTATGCCAATAAATATAGTTTACTAATTGTTAAACGTTTAATTACTCAAATGTATCAACAGAAGCATTTGATTTTTTTGGCTAATGATTCGAATCAAAATCAATTAGTTGGGTATAATAAAATTTTTGATTCTCAAATGATATCAGAGGGGTTTGCAGTCATTGTGGAAATTCCATTCTCACTGCGATTAGTATCTTCCCTAGAAGGTAAAAAAGAAATAGTCAAATCTATTAATTTACGATCAATTCATTCCATATTTCCTTTTTTAGAGGATAAATTATCACATTTAAATCATGTATTAGATATCCTAATACCCCATCCTATCCATCTGGAACTATTGGTTCAAATCCTTCGTTGTTGGATACAAGATGTCCCCTTTTTGCACTTATTGAGACTCTTTCTCTACGAGTATCATCATTGGAATATTCTTATTACTCAAAAAAATCAAATGAATTTCTTTTTTTCAAAAGAGAATCAAAGATTTTTTCTGTTCCTATATAATTTTCATGTATATGAGTCGGAATCCATATTCGTTTTTCTGCGTAAACAATCTTCTCATTTACGATCAACATCCTCTACAGCTTTTCTTGATCGAACACATTTTTTTGGAAAAATAGAACATTTTTTAGTGGTTTTTCGTAATGATTTTCATACCATCCTTTGGTTGTTCAAGGATATTTTCATCCATTATTTCAGATATCAAGGAAAATCAATTCTGTCTTCAAAAGGAACTCCTCTTCTGATGAAGAAATGGAAATATTACCTTGTAAATTTATGGGAATGTCATTTTTTTTTTTGGTCTCAACCGAATAGGATTCATATAAATCAATTATCCAATCATTTTCTAGATTTTCTGGGCTATTTTTCA